AAAATGAAAAGGTAAGGTAAAAAAGACTAGGCGGAAATTTAGATACTGAAATAAGAAACAACGGCCACTGCGATCGAAATCCGGAATCCGAAATAGAGTTCGGGTTCGAATTCCATAGATACGGTGGATGGGATTGCTTCGAACGAGAGAGAAATGAAACACTTCCTTAGGCCTGAGTCTTCTCCATCTACTTGCTATTTTGAAAATAGCTTGGAGTTGGTTGAACGTGAAAATTCACGCATTGAATGAGGAAACAATGGAATTGGATTCGGTTGGATGGGACCATCAAAATGAAGTACTAACTCCCATTTCATTTTGGACTAACCGATCCACTTGCTCTCGCTCGCGCTATAGAAGATTCTCTTTTTTTTGTTTCTAAAAAAGAAAAAAAAAAGTTCCAAAGTTCGACCAATTTCACTTGTTTATGATTATGAAAATCAATCCTACTCCTCCTGGTCCTGGGATTTCCACACTTGAAGAAAAAAAACCGGGGCGTATCGCTCAAATCATTGGTCCGGTACTGGATGTATTCTTTCCCCCCGGGAAGATGCCTAATATTTACACCGCTTTAGTAGTGAAGGGTGGAGAGACTGCCGGCCAGCAAGTTAATGTTACTTGTGAGGTACAGCAATTATTAGGAAATAATCGAGTGAGAGCTGTAGCTATGAGTGCTACAGATGGTCTGATGAGAGGAATGGATGTGATTGACACGGGAGCTCCTCTAAGTGTTCCCGTCGGTGGATCGACTCTCGGACGAATTTTCAACGTTCTTGGAGAACCTGTTGATAATTTAGGTCCTGTAGATACTCGAAAAACATCTCCGATTCATAGATCTGCGCCTGCCTTTATCGAATTAGATACCAAATTATCTATTTTTGAAACCGGGATTAAAGTAGTGGATCTTTTAGCGCCTTATCGTCGCGGGGGGAAAATAGGACTATTCGGTGGAGCTGGAGTAGGTAAAACAGTACTCATTATGGAATTGATCAACAACATTGCCAAAGCCCACGGGGGTGTATCCGTATTTGGCGGAGTAGGCGAACGTACTCGTGAAGGGAATGACCTTTACATGGAAATGAAAGAGTCTGGAGTGATTAATGAACAAAATATTGCAGAATCAAAAGTCGCTCTAGTCTATGGGCAGATGAATGAACCGCCGGGAGCTCGTATGAGGGTTGGTTTGACTGCCCTAACCATGGCAGAATATTTCCGGGATGTTAATAAGCAGAACGTCCTTCTATTTATCGACAATATTTTCCGTTTTGTACAAGCAGGATCTGAAGTCTCTGCCTTATTGGGCAGAATGCCTTCCGCTGTGGGTTATCAACCTACTCTTAGTACAGAAATGGGTTCTTTGCAAGAAAGAATTACTTCTACCAAAAAGGGATCCATAACTTCTATTCAAGCAGTTTATGTACCTGCAGACGATTTAACCGACCCCGCCCCTGCTACGACATTTGCACATTTAGATGCGACTACCGTACTCTCAAGAGGACTCGCTGCAAAAGGGATCTATCCAGCAGTAGATCCTTTAGATTCCACGTCAACTATGCTACAACCTCGGATTGTTGGTGAGGAACATTACAAAACTGCGCAAAGAGTTAAGCAAACTTCACAACGTTATAAAGAACTTCAGGACATTATAGCTATCCTTGGGTTGGACGAATTGTCGGAAGAGGATCGTTTAACCGTCGCAAGAGCACGAAAAATGGAACGTTTCTTATCACAACCGTTCTTCGTAGCAGAAGTATTTACCGGTTCTCCAGGGAAATATGTTGGTCTAGCAGAAACAATTCGAGGGTTTCAACTGATCCTTTCCGGAGAATTAGATGGTCTTCCTGAGCAGGCCTTTTATTTGGTAGGTACCATCGATGAAGCTACGGGGAAAGCTATGAACTTAGAAGTGGAGAGCCAGAAATGACTTTTCATCTTTGTGTATTGACTCCTAATCAAATTGTTTGGGATGCAGAAGCGAAAGAAATCATTTTAGCTACTAATAGTGGCCAAATTGGTGTATTACCAAATCACGCCCCTATTGCCACAGCTCTAGATATAGGGATTTTGAAAATACGTCTTAATGACCAATGGGTAAAAATAGCTCTCATGGGTGGTTTTGCTCGAATAGGCAATAATGAGATCACCATTTTAGTAAATGATGCGGAAAGGGAGAGTGACATTGATCCACAAGAAGCTCAGCAAACTCTTGAAATAACTGAAGCTAACTTGAGTAGAGCAGAAGGCAAGAGACAAACAATTGAGGCAAATTTAGCTGTCAGACGAGCTCGGACACGAGTCGAGACTCTCGATGTTATTTCTTAGCTCCTTCGTATTTGGATTCTACCCATTGACTCCATTCAAAAAAATGGAATGGTAATGGAGTCCAACCAAAAAAGAACTCGAATCCGAGGAGCGGGGAGAATAAAGAAAAAAGATGGTGGGTAGCAAAACTTATTAGATACCAGTGCCTCCGCTATCTAATAAGGTCTACCTACTATTGGATTTGAACCAATGACTCTCGCCGTATGAAAGCAATACTCTAACCACTGGGTTAAGTAGGTCATTTATCATCACAAAGAGAAACAAAAGGGACCCATCCTATCGTTGGATTGATTATAGACGAAATCTTATTTCTACGCAATAGCAATCCTTGGCATGGCAGGAAACAGATACGAAGCTATCATGTGGGATATTCATCTTGACAAAAAATTCTTTCCATGCTAAAAGAAAAATAGGTAGCCCAAGGGCTATAGCTCAGTTAGGTAGAGCACCTCGTTTACACGGGCGCCAATGTTTTCAGGGGAGTCCATCATGCAATCCAGAGAATGGATCAAATCTGGGTCTTACTCTATTCTATGTATTCGAGGAAACAAGAGAATAATAGCCTGACGGTCCGAGTTGGGTGCCAATTTAGGCTACAAATGGAACCCAACGTTGATTTCATAATTGATAAGGTAAATACCTAGTCCATTCAATGCTAGGCATAATGAGTCAACCTAATATCTTTTCGTCCTATGAACTTTAAGGTGTATAAAGTTTCCTATTTGAATCTTTGAGCGGAGCGATAGAGACTTCATTTCACTTAAGTTAATCTGGGCCGGAGGCAGACCTATGTCAAGGTAACTCTGCTTTGAAACACTTTGGTATTGCTCCTGTATCCGCATTCAACTAATAAATCAGAGCCCGTGGAGCCATCTCGTTATCTTTCTGTCAAGAAAAAGTATGGCAAACTATTGGATATTTATATCCGTTCATGAACGAGCCCAATGCAAAAAAAAAATGCACGTTGGGTTTTTGAAAAAGTTCAAAAAAAAAAAAGATTCACATAGGAGAGGGCTGCCCAGCCTCTCCTAAAAACCAAATAGAATAGAATCCTAGATCGATTTATCTAGGATCTAATCCTATTTGATTAATACCCTATATGTCAACATGCCACTATGAAGGTGGGACCCACCAAAGAACCACCAAAATAGAAAATCCCTAGAATAGCCCAGGGGGGTTTTGCCATGGAGGCAAAAAAACGTGTTCTGGGTCTCGCACAATCAATGCATTTCCCGAACCCGCAATAGGATGATTTCCTGAACCGGAACTAGGAACTGTCCGGTCCGTCCGGTGCTGAAAATTCAAGCTAATTGCATGAACTTGGCTCCGCCGATGAATCTGCAGAGACCCATTTCGGTTACTATTAACCGGGTCCAGGTTTTGGTTCCGATTTAAACGTCGGGGCTTTAAAAGTTCTGCAGTGTCCCCAGAATTCCCACCTTCTTCAGAAGGTTCACTTTACGAAGTCTCAGTAAGATAAAAAATAGGGTTATCCGTTTGAAGTTGAATAGGATCAAATGCAGGATTAGCCTGCCAAGAAGTTCCACCCACTTCAAATCGAAGCCGAGACATTCTAGGATTAGTACGAATCCTCTCACCCCGGGCCGTGAGGGAAGGGACATTAGAACTGACCATAGTGGAGAATGAACTAGTCCAACTAGGACACTGCTCAAAACAGCGTGCTTTGAGACGCAAATTTTTGCTCTCATAAATCAAGCGATGCAGAGATTCTTTTTTGAGTCGCCGCCGGGCAAGCGCCTCTGCGTTTAATACTTCTAGTATACGTATGACAAATTCATTACCAGACATTTCGGTCACTACAATCCGTGCCATTTTGTTAGCGAGGTTTGTTACGGAAAAAGGAATCTTTCCGTTAACTCTCTCAAAGGAACTATCTTCGACTTCCTTTTGAAAAAGGAGTTTCTCTTGAGATCCTTGAATCCGAGATAGAATCCATCGTATTTGTTCGGGAGAAAACCTTCGAATATTGCTGTAAAGAATTACTCGCTTGTTATCTAGACGTTCTAATTTTTTATCTAGATTCTCTTGATTATGTTTTATCCTACGTAACTCCGGTATGCAAGCCACCCAAGAGAAAAAGGTTTTCCGATCACTTTTTATTAAATAAAAATTGAATATCTTTCGTACTAGAAGTTTACGAGCCTCAAGAGACCCGATTTCATACAATCGATTTCTCTCGAAGTCCACAAGGTTTTGTCTAATTTTAGCTAATACTCTACCGGTATTCAAATATTCTCTATAAGTGCCTACGAATAGGTCTTTTTTGGATTTGATTTTTTTTTGAATTTGTTCCAGGACTTCTATTTCTCCTAGGAAATAGGAGCCGGATGAGTGCTCCGGAATTTGAGCATCTGTATTAGTCTGATCATCAATATCTTCCTCTATTACGAGTTCCGTATTTTCTTGAATTATGGAAGAAAGATTGATTTCTTCCGCCAAAAACATGAATAACGGATTGGGAAAACGTGTTCTCAAATCTTCGTTCGAACGGACCACTTCTTCGACAGATAGAAATTCACAAATTAGTGGTGTTATTTTTAGCGCCGGTAGCGGCGCTGGCGGACATCGCCAGCTATTGAAGGCTGCCAAAGAGGTGGCGCTAATCAGCAAGGCGCTCTTTAGAATATTGGTAACCGCATGTGTAACTTTTCGGAGACCGTTTATCAGTCTTTCCATATAATTCCTCGTCGTGGGTGAATATAATTCCAGATCGGCAGGCTGGACTAACCGAGACCGACCTGGCGGGTTAGGGACAATCAATTCCAGATCGTTAGGTTCAACTAACGACAAACCTAGAACTAATTTGTGCCATAATTTATTTTCAATGTAGCATAAACTACCAATCAAAAGTATGCCAAAACGAGTATACTGTTACTAACGGAGGAGCTCTTCTTTCTTTACTTTTTCAGTTTTTTTTTTTTTTTTAGTTGGGTTAAGTCATATTAATGATTAACCCGAAGTTCCTTACCCGAACTTTGCCCTTTTTTTGAAATATCGTGAACCGTTTTTGTTGGTTGAACTCCCTGCTCGAGAAAATACAGAATAAAAGGGACATTTAAATAGGTTTGCCCCTGTGTCGGATCGTAAAAACCCACTTTCCCGAGATTCTTTCCTTCTCTGCGGGATCGAACATCAAGTGCCACGATTCGATAGATTGCGCATTGGGATAGATATAGATGACTAACGCCCCCCCTGGAAACGTAGAAGAGGTTTTCGCCTCGTACGGCTCGAGAAAGAATGATTTGAATTCTTTACTTTATGGTTCCAAATCGAGGTATCAAATTTCCAAAGTCATTACCATTACTATCATTACCATTACTATCATTACCATGCTTTAATTCATTTTTTTTCTTTCGTCCCGAAAAAGAAAAGAAAAACCATCCTTCCTATTAACTCAAGTTGTTTAATCATTTATTGAGCTGTCTCAAGCCTTTTTTTTGTCTCGTTTAGAATCTTCTTATGATTAAGACAATTGAAAAATGGCATTTTCTTGTTCCGAAATCCCTTATCGTTGCTTGAAATCTTTAGGTTTAGAAATTACTTCGGTGATCTTTAATCGTTTCAAAATGGTAGCAACAGCCTTTTTGAGATTTCTTTCTAGCGAAGAATCCTAATTGAAGAAATATTTACAAAGTTTTTCCTATTTATTGATTTACACTAACCATAGATAGCTATTCGTGAGAAATGAATAAATAGTTGAAATTCTGCTCGAGCTCCATCAGATACTATACCCAGGAAAAACGGGTTTTGAACGTCGAGCCAAGAAACATTTTTATTTCTATAAAAAATGGCGGATGGAAAAATCCACAAACGATCATGTCCTTCAAGTCGCCCGCTGCTTTCTGCCACAACGTTTCAAACGAAGTTTTACCATAACATACCTCTTGTACGAAACTCATTATGGAATTGATTCAATATGGAATCATGAATAGTTATTGCCTCACTCAAAACAATAGGTCCATAGGAATATTTATACTTGAGACTTTTCTCTAGGAACCGGTAAGCATTTCGATAACACCACTATTAATATCAATCACTTTTTTAAAAAAAGTGAAGCAGAAGATTCAAAAACTAAAAGATTCTAAAAAAGAGTTTAGATTTAGAATCAAACTGCTCTGGGACGGAAGGATTCGAACCTTCGAATTTCGGGACCAAAACCCGGTGCCTTACCGCTTGGCTACGCCCCATTTAGGATTTTCTTTCCTTCGTAGTTAGGAAAGAATACTACAATCGGGATTAGGTATTCGTCAATTTCCGCTCAAATCTCTATGAAATAGATTCTATTATTGCTAGGATTTAACACGTGTAGTTATTTCACACGTGTAATAGAATCCAACAGAATTTATTGATCATTCCATATAATTCAATTAAGATAATGTATGAAAGTATGATTCCTTCTACTCTCGTTTGAGCAGGGAAGGCTTTTTGATTGGGTGATTCAAAGAAAAAAAATATTTTTGGTGTACCTTAATTACTTTACTTTATTTTTTTCCTTCTATCATATCACTCAATCAAAATACAATTAAAGAAGGAAATGTTTGTTATGCTGAATATCTTTAGTTTGATCTGTATCTGTCTTCATTCTGCCCTTCATTCCATTCATTTTGTTTTCGCTAAATTGCCCGAGGCTTACGCTTTTTTGACTCCAATCATAGATGTTATGCCAGTCATACCTGTGCTCTTTTTGCTCTTAGCCCTTGTTTGGCAAGCTGCTGTAAGTTTTCGCTGATATTTTTACTACTGTCTTACAATACAAACATTCCTCCATTTTTAGGAGAAAAAAGATTCTACTAATTGATAAGCTACGAGAAGTCTTACATTAGGAACCTTCGATTCACACAGAGAAATTTTTGGACCCCCTATTCCTCATTCTTACCTTCTACTTCGAGTGACCAAGGACCCTACTAGTATTAATTAGTATTAATTAGGGTCCCCTACAATTACAATATAGAGAGATGGGGCATGAAAGAGAATTTTGGTGAAAGACTCTTATTACAAATGCATTTCTGAAAATGACTTTCTTTTGTAGAAAGCACTTCATTTCTTGGTGTCAAACAAAATAGGAGATACGGTCTAAAAATGGATAATCTATTCTCCCTTTTTCCAAAAATGATCTTGGAGATTTTGTAATGCTTACTCTCAAACTCTTCGTTTACACAG